TAATTGGGACTAGAGTTTCAAACTTCTTACTAGGAATCTCCATTAGAAATGCATTTTCTAGCATTTGAGTCCTTATCACTGAAGGATTTCGCCGTACACTTGAAAGATAACTCAGAAACTCGAAGGAATGATTGGAAAATTGGTTTATATGAATTCTATCTGCTTGAGACCACAAGTAAAAATAACATTGCCACAAAATGACAATGTGATATTTCCATTTATTCATCAGAAGAAAACTTCCCCTTGAAGCCAGAATGGATTTTCCTTGATATCTGACATAATGCATGTCAGGATCCTTGAAGAACCATAGGATATTCTGGAAATCTTTACGAAACACTCCTAGAGGATGTTCTATTTTTCCATAGAAATAGGTTCGCTCAAGAAGGTTTCCAAAAGATGTTGATCGTAAATACAAAGATTGTTTACGGAGAAACATGAATAGGGATTCCCATTCATATACATGAGAATTATATAGGAACAAGAAGAATCTTTGATTCTCTTTTGAAAAAAAAGAGATAGATTTCGTTTTAGTAATCAGACTAGCCCAATTACGAGACTCGTAGAGAAAGAGTCGGAATAAATGTAAAGAGGGGGCATCTTGTATCCAACAGCGGAGATTTTGAACCAAGATTTCCAGATGAATGGGGTAGGGTATTAGTATCTCTGATACATTATTTAAATGGTATAATTTATCCTCTAAAAAGGAAAATGTTGAATGAATTGAGCGGAAATTCTGATATTTTTGTAGATCTTTCCCTTCTTGAGAAGACACTAATCGCAGTGAGAATTTCATTTCCAAAATGACTGAAAATCCGGCGGATACCATTTGATAATAATTTTTTTTTGTAAAAACATTAGCCGAAATAATCAACAACTTCTGTTGATACATTCGAGTAATTAAACGTTTCACAAGCAGTGAACTGGATTTATTGTCATAACCTACATTTTCCACGGGTTCGTAAGAACTGGATCCCTTTAAACCATAATCATGCGCAAGTGCATAAAGAGACTCCTGAAAAAGAAGTGGATAGAGGAAGTCTTGTTGCTGTGATCTCTCCATTTCTAAATATCCTTGTAATTCCTTCATTTGAAATTTGCTTTGAAACAAAGGCAAAGGGTTTATTGGGTTAGCAAATGATACATAGTACGATACAGTCAAAACAGGGTATATAGTAAGAAAATAGAAAATAAAATACCTCGGTGACAACAGATAAGCTAATCAATGGATCCTCTCTTTTTCCACCCAATTGGTTTATGTTCGTTATAGAATACCGAGATGGTTCGAAATCCTTTATTGGTGCAACCCGATCGCTCTTTTGACTTTGGAATAATTTATTTTTATCAATATACCGTTTCTGATACACATGAGTCTCCACTCCATACAGAATCTAATGGAGGTAAAAATAGTTAGGATTCATAAAAAAAAAATGAGTAATCCACTTATGGGAGAACCTTTTCCCGCACCAGGCACTAATCCATTTTTAACATCTAATTAGATCGGGTAATAATTCGAATTCAGAACAGAAGCTCGTTGCTTTTTGCTTCCCTATAATTGGAACCAGAAGGCTCTATCCATTTATTCAATCGACCCAACCGTGAATTTCGTTTGTCCCGCTACAAGAATCATACAAAAACTAGATTTTGTACCGATCCGTTAAGAATCAAATAGTCTCAGAGGTTTACATTGATACGACATGCTGCTTTTTCCACTCACCCCGTTTCAGGATCAGTCGTGGTCTTACAAACTCTACCAATGGTATGTATGAATCCGTTGCTTCATCCAAATGTGTAAAAGATTCTAGGCGCACTTAAAAGCCGAGTACTCTACCGTTGAGTTAGCAACCCGAATAAGGGAATTCGGTTCTGTAGATACGAGCGCAATCAAACAAAAGAATAAAGAGATTGGATTGCACGACCACATCAACAAACAACAAAATGGAACTAACAACCAAATCTAAAAAAAGAATTTTCTGATCGATTAGAAACCTAAAACGGAAAAAACAAAAATCAAATGAAAATCGAATAAATTACCCGGTAACTATAGAAAATAGATAGATCTCTTTCCGTTTCAGAAGAGACCTTTTGTGCCACAGCGAATCCAAGGAACACAGCATTTGCATGAAGACAAGTAAAAACCAAATAGAATTGGATCCTAGATCTATTTATCCATGATCTAATCATATTGGATCAATACACTATTGTCAACATGCCAATATCAAGGTTGCAACTACCAAAACGGAATCAAACCATGCCCCGTAACTAAGATTCTTGATTATCTAAGTCAATTCGAAAGCTAAGAAAAGGAAGAATAAGAACGCAAAATGCTAAAATACGCACAGAGAGAGGATAGGACAAGCCCTCCTTTCCCTACTTTCATTTTCATTCGTTTAATTAACCCGAAGTTCATTAAATAGCTCTTTTTTTATTTTGAAATATCGTGAACAATTCCTGTGGGTTGAGCTTTCATAGCTCTATAAAATTCTGAAAGTCAATTCATTAG